CCCAACCTTTTTAAAAAAGCGCGTACAGTACTTTTGTGTTTACGAGCCAAAGTTTTAACACAACAAAGACGAAGTATATATTTTATTCGATACAAATTCTTTTTTTTTGAAGATCCGCTGTAAAAATGAGAAATATTTCTGCATATACGCACAAATCGGTTGAGAATATCAGAATCTGATGAATCCGTCCAGGTCGCTTTACTAATGGGATGCCCTAATACATTACAAAATTTATCTTTAGCCAACGACCCAATAATAGAAGAAATTGGAATTTTACTATCCAATTTGATTCTAACATTATCTATTAGAAATGAGTTTTCTAGCAGTTGACTACGTACCACTAAAGGATTTAATCGCAAACTTGACAGATAACCCAGAAATTCTAAATTATCTTTAGATAATTGATTTATATTTACCTTTTGCGATTGAAACCATACGGAAAAATAACATTGCCATAAATTAACAAAATAATATTTCCATTTATTCATCAGAAGCGGCGTATCCTTTGTTGCCAGAATGCATTTTCCGTGATATCTAACATAATGTAGGAAAGGATCCTTGAGTAACCCTAAGATTGCCGGAAAATTATTAACAAAGACTCTTAAAAAATGTTGTATTTTTCCATAGAATAAAATTCGCTCAAAAAAGACTTCATAAGATGTCGATCGTAAATGAGAAGACTGCTTGCGTAGAAAAAAAAAGATGGATTCGTATTCACATACATGAGAATTATATAAGAATAATAAAAATCTTGGATTCAAAATTGATTTTTTTTTAATATCAAAATTTTTCCAATTGCAATACTCGTATAGACAGAACCGAAAAAAATGCAAAGAAGAGGCATCTTTTACCCGGTAACGTAGGGTTTGAACCAAGATTTCTAGATGGATGGGGTAAGGTATTAGTACATCTAACACATAATTAAAATGTGAGAATTTGTCTTCTAAAAAGGGAAATATTGAATGAATTGATTGTAAATTATCAGATTTTTTTAATGGTTTTCCTTCGAAAGAGGATCCCAATCTTAGGGAAAATGGAATTTCTCCAATAACTGAAAATAAAACAGATATCATTTGATAATAGAAAAGATTGGTATGCCCCATTTTGTTCAAATCCTTTGTGGGAATAATCAAACGATTCTGTTCGTACATTCGCAAAATTAAGCGTTTCACAATTAGTGAACTATATTTTTTGTCATAATCCGGATTTTCCAAGAAAATAGAGCGATTTCTATTTAATCTATTTAAACCATGATCATAAGCAAGTACATAAATATACTCCCGAAAAAAAAGTGGATATAGAAAACTCTGTTGCCGAGCCCCATCGAACTCTAAATATCCTTGAAATTTCTCCATTTGGATTGAAATTCGATTTGAACTAAAAGTAAAGCCTTTATTTTCTTGAGTTCTGAAATGACACATAGTGCGATACAGTCAAAATAAGGTATTAGATTACGAAAGCAATAGATACCTCATAAACAGGTAGACTGCTAACCGGATTCTCTATCTTTAATAGGTTTCTGTTCGTTATATTTTATATTATAGAATAACAAAACAATATGATTAGAAATCCTTTATTTTTTTAACCTAATCGCTCTTTTGATTTTGGAAATATATATATTTTTTTTATCAATATACTGCTTCTTTTACACATCCATCTCCAACCTAACCCAAACGGACTAGGGAAAAAATAATTAGGACTCATGAAAAAATTGATAATAACACGCAAGAAAAAAATTCCTTCCCATACCCGTATTAGGCACTAATCTATTTTTAACATTTAATTAGATCGGGTAATTTTTCAAATTACGAATGGAAGCTCGTTTCTTTTTTTTTTCCTGGAATCAGGAAAACGGGTTTTTTATCCATCCATTTATATTTATTCACTCGACCCAAATTGGAATTCTTTTTTTTTTTTTTTCGACACCGAAAACAAGGTTGTACCGATCAGAAAAAAAAAAAAAAATGTTATTTGAATTCTCCCTTGATACGACATGCTATTTTTTCCATTCATTCCTTTCAGGATCAGTCGTGGTCTTACAAACTCTACCGCGGATCTGGACGAATCCTTTTCTTCATACAAATGTGTAAAAGATGCTAGTCGCACTTAAAAGCCGAGTACTCTACCGTTGAGTTAGCAACCCCCCCCCAAAAAAAAAAGAAAGTACTGCAAATATGTAGATACAACCAGAATAAAGAAAAAAAGCAAAATCCAGTCATGTGCGCGTCAGGTATAAATAGATCTATTTCTCTATGAGAGAATTATATTTGGTCGATACACTGTTGTCAATATGATTGTGAATTTTGAATATAGCGAAAAGAATAGAAAAAAGAAATAAAAAAGTTTAACCCCGCGGTTTGTTAGTTCATACAATGAATGAAAACTAAGCCGAGTAAGGTAATCTCAAATCTTTTTATACTTTTTTAGACCCGTTTTTTATGGCCTTTCATTTTTTATGAATAATGAATTAATTATTCATATAATAATAATATATATATTATTATATATATATTAATTTGATCTCAGAATTAATATATTAATATACAGTATTATTTTCTATACAATAAAATTTTGTATTTATACAAAAATTCGAATTTCTATAGATCCAAAATTATTTTCATAAATTTGTTTATGATTATAAAAAATGGTAGTTGTTAGCAGGGTATTTTTGAGTTTTCGTACCTTAGGAAGAATACTAATAATAAATTGAAATTCTAAAAAATCAAAATAAATATGATGGAAACGAAAGAGGAGGAAAGAAAAGAGTAGATAAAATTTGATACCAAGCTATATATGAGTCTTTCACATCCTCTTTTTTATATTTCATTAATTCAATTTCGTTTTATTAAGACTTAATTACGTAAAAATCCCCGCCTTCTTTAAAATATCATGAACTGTTCTTGTTGGTTGAGCGCCCTTTTTAAGGAATTCGAGAATAGCAGGAAGATTTAAATAAGTTTGATTGGTTATCGGATCATAAAAACCCACCTTCCGAAGATCTCTTCCTTCTCTTCGGGATCGAACATCAATTGCAACGATTCGATAAACGGCTCATTGGGATAGATGTATATGAATAATACCCCCCCCCTAGAAACGTATAAGAGGCTTTAGCCTCGTACGGCTCGAGAAAAAAATGGAATTAGTAGAAGTTAACTCTCTGTATAAAATTCAAATATTAAATAGATTAATAAAAACATGAAAATAATTAGCCAGTATTGAAACCCTAAATATTTTTTTTTCAGAAAAAGCGTTCGTAACATTCGTACTCTCATAACTCAAGTTAAATAACTCTCAAATATCTCAACAGAGAATCCTTAAGTACTATTTTTATTGAGCAGTCTCTAACCCTTTTTTTGTTTGTCTCATTTTTTAGAATCAATTTTGATTCTTCATTCTGATCTAGTTGTTCAAACAATTGAAAACTGGATTTCCTTGTTTCAGGATTCTTTATCTTTACTTTGAATCTTTGGGTTTAGACATGACTTCGGTGATCTTAAATCGTTTTTTTAAAAAAGGGCAGCAACAAGCCCCTTATTTTGTTTATGATTTCTTTTCTTTCTATCAAAGAATCATACAAACGCTTGATTCACGCATGATAGACTTTTGATTCAAAGAATTTTACAATTTTAAGAAAATTTCCCCTTTACATTGTAAAATTACTTGAAAGGGCTTTTTTTTTTTTTATATAAAAAAAAAAAAAAAGACTTACGAAGTTGTTCCAACTTATTGATTCGCACTAACCCTAGATCCTTACTCCTGCGAAAGTAATAAAAACTTTCTATTCTCCTCGAGCTCCATCCTGTACTCTTTTTTATATTCAAAAAAAAGTGTAGAACTCTAGTAAAATAGAACACAAAATGTCGAGCCAAGAGCACCTATATTCCTAATATAAAAGGTGGCGGATCAAAAAATCCACAGCAGATCATGTCCTTCAATTCAAGTCGCACGTTGCTTTCTACCACATCGTTTTAAACGAAGTTTTACCATAACATTCCTCTAGTTTGTGTAATTGATTCAATTATGAAATCATGAATAGTCATAGTTCAGTCAGTATATTGTAATCTATACTTTTTCTTTCTCTATGAATGGAATAGTAAATCTACGCGTAAAAGGTTCAGTCAGAATTAAAATGAATCCCATATTAGATTGTATATATGTCAAATCGAAATTTGAATAGAAATCTATATTTATATATATAAATATATATATCTTTTTTTATTAAAACTCTTAGAATCTATGGTTCTATCTTACTTACCTACATCACACACAAATAAAAAAAAGTAAATAGATTTTTTGTGAATTCGGTTGAAATGATGAAAAATAAGTTGATTCTTCTTTTCATTTCAAGATTTTACTCTTAAAAAATATTGGGTTTTTAAACAGAAAGAAAAAGATGGTGTACAAAGGCAATAGAAGATTGATTCCGTAATGACTGGACTCTGGGACGGAAGGATTCGAACCTCCGAATAGCGGGACCAAAACCCGTTGCCTTACCGCTTGGCTACGCCCCATTTCGATTTTTATTCAAGACTACTAAAAGAGTAATATTGCTATTGGTTGTTCGTCAATTCAATTTCAGCCCAAATTAAATATCGATTACATCGGTGCTATAGTTTTGACACATGTAGATAGCAAATAAAACTTACTTTATTGATCATTACATAGAATTCAATTAAGATATTGTATGAAAATATTATTTCTTTAATTCTCATAAGAGAATTAAAGGATTTTTGATTGAGTAAGTTCAACAAAGTCTTTTTAGACTCTCTTTCTTTATTTTTTTCCTTATATAAAAAATATATTAATAACTCAATCAAAATGAAATTATCCACAAGAACACCAATTTTTGTTATGCTTAATATATTTAATTTGATCTGTATTTGTTTGAATTCTGCCCTTTTTTCAAGCACTTTTTTAGTCGCCAAATTGCCGGAGGCCTACGCCTTTTTGAATCCAATCGTAGATGTTATGCCCGTAATACCTCTTTTCTTTCTTCTCTTAGCCTTTGTTTGGCAAGCAGCTGTAAGTTTTCGATGAAATTCTTAATACTGTCTTAGAAAAATTCACGATTTTGGTTCTTCCAACAATTCACAAGATCAAAAAATCTTGACGTAGGAACGAACTTTCAATTCAAACATTGGATTGACTTTTTTTGGTAGCCATATTAAATCTGGATCATTCTATTTCCTCAGTTTTATCCTCTTTTCCCTAAATGAAAGAACCTAATTAGATCCGAGTTCACAAAAAAAATATCTAGATATTTAGTATAAAAATAGAGAATCTATTCTCTTTTTTTTTTTTTTAAGTAAGATCTTGGAGATTATGTAATGCTTACTCTAAAACTTTTTGTATACACTGTAGTTATATTCTTTGTTTCTCTCTTCATATTTGGATTCCTATCTAATGATCCAGGACGTAATCCGGGACGTGAAGAATAAAAAAGAAAGGTTTTTTATTATTAATTAGTGAAAATGCGCGAATTTGATTAGGATTTTATCTATTACACATCATCAAAAAGAGAAGGGGAAAGAGAGGGATTCGAACCCTCGGTACGATTAACTCGTACAATGGATTAGCAATCCAACGCTTTAGTCCACTCAGCCATCTCTCCTAATCGAAAAGGGATACTTTTTTAGGTTCCATTAGACAAAAAAAAGGGCTTGAAAAAAAACCTTATCCACTTTATTCTTAAAAAACTTTACTTTTTTTTTATAGATTCTTCTTTATATTGCTTTAATATTATATATATATTTTCATTTTCTATATTATAGTATATATATATATATATATAATTCTATAATTTCTTTTTTATTATATATGTATATTTCTCATATATTTCTATATAAATAATATATATATATTACTATTATATAACTTTTTTTATAGAACTTTCTCAGTAATTCTATTTACATAAAAAATGTAGATAAAGATTAGATAAAGAAAAGGCTCGAACTCGAAAGAGAAATAAATCAAATCACAAAAATAGAAATAGAGAATCCTTTTTTTATTTTGTCTCGTCCAAACATAAATAAAAGATCTTTTTTATTTTAATAGCCTGGCCTGGTCAGTCCCCAGCCGGGCCTTTTTTTGTTAAAGTTAAAAAGACCCATCCGATGGATTGTTAGACAAAAAAGATCTGAAATAAAAAAAATGTAATCCCCGCTTTGACTAATTTTATTAAGTCTACGCTAGAATTTTCGAATTTTTTTTTTCAGATTTTTTTCTCCCGATTACTTTGTTCGACAAAAGGTCAATTTATATGCAATAATTGCATTGTAGCGGGTATAGTTTAGTGGTAAAAGTGTGATTCGTTCCTTTAACCCCTTTAATAGTTAAAGGGTCTCTCGGTTTGATTAATCTTCCGATCAAAAACTTTATTTCTTAAAAGGATTTAGTCCTTTACCTTTCAATGAACGATTCAAGGAAGATTATAGATTCTCGTAATTTGTATCCAAAGACTCTAATCAAATGTCAATTTGGATTATGAAATTCCGAAACATAATTTTTGAATTGTATGACTATTTACAATTCAATAAGTATAACAAGAGGATCCATGGATAAAGCAAAAAAAGTTTCTTTCTAATCGTAACTAAATCTTCAGTTCTACTTTTTGTTTGGTATAGAAAAAATTGAAGCAAAATAGCTATTAAACGAGAACTTTGGTTTACTAAAGACATCGACATATTATATTGTTTTAGCTCGGTGGAAACAAAAGACTTTTCCTAAGGATTCCGTTAAATAGAAATAAAGAACGAAGTAACTAGAAAGATTGTTCGAGTTCTCCTTTTCTATCTTCTAGAAGGATCATCTATAAAGCAAAATTTTCTGTCAAAGCATCCGGGCGGAAAAAAAGCTAACATGGATGTTATGGGTCGAATTTTGATTTCGTTCCCATCTTATTTTATTTGGGAATTTCTCCATCCATCATAAAGGAGCCGAATGAAACCAAAGTTTCATGTTCGGTTTTGAATTAGAGACGTTAAAAATATAAAACTGATCCATCGACGTCGACTAAAACCCTTAGCCTTCCAAGCTAACGATGCGGGTTCGATTCCCGCTACCCGCTCTAAATTATAAATTGCCCCCCCGTTTTTTATTAGAGACAATTTTCTCTATTAGAATTGTCTAATAGCAATTGTGTATTGAAGTGAATTCAATACACAATTGCTAAAAAGATTTCGCACATTCTTTTTTTTAACAATTGTGAAGTCAAAAAAAGGCGAAAAGCGTCCATTGTCTAATGGATAGGACATAGGTCTTCTAAACCTTTGGTATAGGTTCAAATCCTATTGGACGCAATATCAATATAGATATAAATATATTGATATTTATCTATTATTTCCATTTCTATATATTATATAGAATATATTTTTATTTTATTTAGAAAAAAAGATAAGAAAGAAATAGAATAAGAAAGAAATTCTGAATGCTTTAAGATTTAATATTAAACAGATATTAGTTATATACTTCTTTCTATTATATATATATATATACTTAACT